GAACTCGCACAAAGGGCAGTGATTTAACTATAAGAGAAAGTTCTAATGATCTCGAGGTAACTCAAAAATACAAGCATTTGTGGGTTCAATGCGAAAATTGTTATGGATTAAATTATAAGAAATTTTTGAAATCCAAAATGAATATTTGTGAACAATGTGGATATCATTTGAAAATGAGTAGTTCGGATAGAATTGAACTTTTGATCGATCCGGGTACTTGGGATCCTATGGATGAAGACATGGTCTCTTTGGATCCCATTGAATTTCATTCGGAGGAGGAGGCTTATAAAGATCGTATTGATTCTTATCAAAGAAAGACAGGATTACCCGAGGCTGTTCAAACAGGCATAGGCCAACTAAACGGCATTCCCGTAGCAATTGGGGTTATGGATTTTCAGTTTATGGGGGGTAGTATGGGATCCGTAGTCGGAGAGAAAATCACCCGTTTGATTGAACACGCTACCAATCAAAAATTACCTCTTATTATAGTGTGTGCTTCTGGGGGGGCGCGCATGCAGGAAGGAAGTTTGAGCTTGATGCAAATGGCTAAAATCTCGTCTGCTTTATATGATTATCAATTAAATAAAAAATTATTTTATGTATCAATCCTTACATCTCCGACAACTGGTGGAGTGACAGCTAGTTTTGGTATGTTGGGGGATATCATTATTGCCGAACCCAATGCCTACATTGCATTTGCAGGTAAAAGAGTAATTGAACAAACATTGAATAAAACAATACCCGAAGGTTCACAAGCAGCTGAATACTTATTCCAGAAGGGTTTATTCGACCTAATTGTACCACGTAATCTTTTAAAAAGCGTTCTGAGTGAATTATTTAAGCTCCACGCCTTTTTTCCTTTGAATCAAAAGTCAAGCAAAATCAAGTAGAGCACTAAGTTCAATTATTTTTTTGTGTTTGTAGCAAAAAGGAGTTAGTTTATCGGAATCAAAGTAAATAAGATAATAGTGGCCTTTTCTTTGGTGATCGAAGATCGAATTGTAGAAAGAATCAAAACAAAAGTTGAGGATAGCTCTTTTTTTGACCTATATTTCTATTCCTGATTACGAATCGAGAAGCCTTTACTTTATCACCAAGAGTGAGTTCTTCCTTTCGTGAAATTCGGAAAATAAAACGAATTATTTCTTGTCTTAGGTATATAATTTGAAATTTAAATATAGATAATAGAGTTTTGTATCTTTCTCTATCTCCCGAAAAACCATTTTAGCGAAAAATTCATGTTGGGTCGGATTCGAACGAATCTTTCGATAATTGGTAAAAAACTCTTTATCTATTTTTAGAAAATTCGAAGATAAGAACAAAAGACAAAGAAATGAAGAAAAATAATAAAGTTTATTACCATACATATCTTTCTCATGTAGGAGATGAATAAGTCCATTTATTTAGTTCTACAGTTCTACATTCTTTGCACTTATTCTTATTATACGTACTCAATTAGATTTAGATATATAGATACTTAGATCTATACTAAGAATTTCAAATTCTATTAATAATCAATATTATCTAATTAGAATTCAAATTCTTAATTTAATTATTAATTATACTTAATTTAATTATAATTATTACAAGATATCTTTATTTATATAATAATAATAACAGATACAAATAGTAAATCGAGGTACCCCTTCTATGACAAATTTGAACCTTCCATCTATTTTTGTGCCGTTAGTAGGCCTAGTCTTTCCGGCAATTGCAATGGCTTCGTTATTTCTTCATGTTCAAAAAAACAAGATTGTTTAGATCCGCCGGGACCCAAATCTCATCCATTTTTTTTTTGAAAACGTGGACTTGTATCATAACACGGATATCCATTTATTGGAATATAGTATAACATGTGATTTCTGCCGAACATAAAGGAAAAAACTCTTATGCCCGCAGAAACATGATATATGGATATATCAATTCTAGCAATTTTCAAATAGATCAGGATCTCTGGATGACTGAAATGTAGTCGGTGAATCTATATGTATATCGATATGTATAGTGGAATCGTATTAACTAAAGAGTATGTTATTATTTTAGATTTAACCAATTTGATGAATTACTCCTAAAGGTTGACATCAAACTAGTGCTAGTTCACCTCAAACTAGTGCTAGTTGATGAGAGTTACTTCGGAAACAAAAAAGTAAAGTCAAATTTCTCTGGGGTATTATCTCAATTCCAATAAAATGCAATCGAGTAAAGTATGACTTGGCGATCAGACGATATATGGATAGAACTTATAACGGGGTCTCGAAAAATAAGTAATTTCTGCTGGGCCTTTATCCTTTTTTTAGGTTCATTAGGCTTCTTATTAGTTGGAACTTCCAGTTATCTTGGTAGAAATTTGCTATCTTTTTTTCCGCCTCAGCAAATCATTTTTTTTCCACAAGGAATCGTGATGTCTTTCTACGGAATTGCGGGTCTCTTTATCAGCTCTTATTTGTGGTGCACAATTTCCTGGAATGTAGGTAGTGGTTATGATCGATTCGATAGAAAGGAAGGAGTAGTCTGTATTTTTCGTTGGGGATTTCCGGGAAAAAATCGTCGCATATTCCTCCGATTCCTTATAAAAGATATTCAGTCCGTTAGAATAGAAGTTAAAGAGGGTATTTCTGCTCGTCGTGTTCTTTATATGGACATCCGCGGCCAGGGGTCCATTCCCTTGACCCGTACTGATGAGAATTTGACTCCACGAGAAATTGAACAAAAGGCTGCTGAATTAGCCTATTTCTTGCGTGTACCAATTGAAGTATTTTGAGAAATTGAGAATCAGAACGTTCATTCAATTAAAGAAAACGTATAGGAAAGAACCATAAAACGAAACTCTTTTTATGGTCTTTATGCGGCGCACGCAATTCAATAACAAATAACAAATCGAAATAATAGAGTCATCTCAGATGGCAAACCATTTCGAAAGCAAGAATTTTTTTTAGTTCAATATTTGTTGGAATTGACACTTTAGATCTAGATAGATCGTATCTTGTAAATTGGAAATTCTTTCTTTTGTATTCTTTAATGACCAACAATTGGATTTCTTAATTAAATAATGCGAACTAGCCAATTTATCCTTTGCCAGTCATTTTTTTTTTTGATCATCCTAATATCTTTCCCTCAATTATTCTATTCCTGACTATGGGTAATCAGTGAAATTTTTTCGAAATATTGGCTATTTTGATAGCAAAGGAATTCTTTCGTCTCAAAATCTGAATAATATTCATTACTTAAAGTGGTTCTTTCGATCATTCATCGAAAGGAGACACTTGATTTGGAATTTGACCAATTGAGATATCAGGAAACAATATTCTTAATTTCTTCATTCGAAGTGAATTCTTAGCCTATTTCTGTATTCTTTCTAGATTCAAAGACTAACCACAAAATCACAAAGAAAATAGATTCATAAGTTCGATACCTTGTATAAAACTCATGTGTGTAAGAAATATTCGATCGCATAGAGTGTACGAATGGGTTGATTAACAACTCACAGAGGAAAAAATGGCAAAAAAGAAAGCATTCACTCCTCTTTTCTATCTTGCATCTATAGTATTTTTGCCCTGGTGGATTTCTTTCTCAGTTAATAAATGTCTGGAATCTTGGGTTACTAATTGGTGGAATACTGGGCAATCCGAAATTTTCTTGAATAATATTCAAGAAAAGAGTCTTCTAGAAAAATTCATAGAATTAGAGGAACTCCTCTTCTTGGACGAAATGATCAAGGAATACTCGGAAACACATCTCGAAGAGTTTGGGATAGGAATCCATAAAGAAACGATCCAATTAATCAAGATACAAAATGAGAATCGTATCCATATGATTTTGCACTTCTCAACAAATACCATCTGTTTTATTATTCTAAGCGGGTATTCGATTTGGGGTAATGAAAAACTTGTTATTCTTAACTCTTGGGCTCAGGAATTCCTATATAACTTAAGTGACACAGTAAAAGCTTTTTCTATTCTTTTATTAACTGATTTATGTATCGGATTTCATTCACCCCAGGGTTGGGAATTAATTATGTGCTCTATCTATAAAGATTTTGGATTTGTTCATAATGATCAAATTATAGCTGGTCTTGTTTCCACCTTTCCAGTCATTCTCGATACAATTTTTAAATATTGGATTTTCCGTTATTTAAATCGTCTGTCTCCGTCACTTGTAGTTATTTATCATTCAATGAATGACTGATAAAGGATCCATTGATATTAATCTAATCCAATTAGAATACTTGGTACTTTGTAGTTGTACATAAGCAAAGTATTGAAAATCGTATTTACTCTTTCTATTTCTAACCATCGGGAAGATTCATCCTAGATTATTCCAGCAAATAGCAGAATCGTGGCTAGGGAACTATACTAGCGACCTACCCAATTTATTGTAGAAATTTTCGCGATCAATGATTGGACCATGCAAACTAGAAATGCTTTTTCTTGGCTAAAGAAACAGATTACTCGATCTATTTCCGTATCGCTCATGATATATATCTTAACTCGGACGTCCATTTCAAGTGCATATCCCATTTTTGCACAGCAGGGTTATGAAAATCCACGAGAAGCGACTGGGCGTATTGTATGTGCCAATTGCCATTTAGCTAATAAGCCCGTGGAAATTGAGGTTCCACAAGCGGTACTTCCTGATACTGTATTTGAAGCAGTTGTTCGAATTCCTTATGATATGCAACTGAAACAGGTTCTTGCTAATGGTAAAAAAGGGGGGTTGAACGTGGGGGCTGTTCTTATTTTACCGGAGGGGTTTGAATTAGCTCCTCCCGATCGTATTTCTCCCGAGATGAAAGAAAAGATTGGCAATTTGTCTTTTCAGAGCTATCGCCCCAATACAAAAAATATTCTTGTGGTAGGCCCTGTCCCTGGTAAAAAATATAGTGAAATAACCTTCCCTATTCTTTCCCCGGACCCTGCTACTAAGAAGGATGTTCACTTCTTAAAATATCCTATATACGTAGGCGGGAACAGGGGAAGGGGTCAGATTTATCCCGACGGCAA